CTATTCCGCGAAAATACGGATCGTGCCGAAGATCAAAAATTAAGTTTTTTCTTTATAACTTTAAAAAAAGAATATGAAATAATTCTAATAGATTTAAAATGAAAACTTATTCTTAGGTAAATTGATTGCGAAATGCTTCTGTAGAGTGTCCAATATCTGTTTTACATCTTCTATGCGAAAACATTCAATTCTCATAAGATCCTCTTGACTCTTACTCAAAAGGTCCAATAATGTATGTATATTGGACCTTTTGAGACAATTATAGGTCCTGGGAGGTAATTCTGATTGGTCAATAAAAATACATTTCAATGGAATTCCTTTTTTGTTTTTCTTTAGATTAGTTAATCTATTTTGAAAGGTAAAAAAGGGTAAAGTAAACCTGTTTTTATTTTCCTCGAAATGAATGTCCCCTTCTTCCGCATGGAGAAAAGGGATAAATAAATCAATCAAATTACGAGAAGCTTCATAAAGTGCTTCCTTAGGAGTTAAACTTCCATTCGTCCATATTTCTAGAAAAAGTATTTCTTGTTTTTCATTTCCATTCCCATAAGAATGAATACTATGATTCGCATTTCGAACAGGCATGGATACAGCATCTATAGGATAACTTCCATCTTGATAGTTATTTGTGGGGTTCATACGGTATCCGCGATCTCTCTTGATTTGTAATTCAATACGCAAATCAATTGGTTCTGTCAGGTTGGCTATATGCTGTGTTGTGTCAACTATTTCCACGGAAGATGGTGAGATGATATCTTGAGCGGTTACGCATCTGGGACCCCTGACGCAAATGGATGCGTCTCTAACTCCATACAGATTACTTCTCAATACAATTTCTTTCAAATTTATGAAAATTTCATGTACCGATTCCTCAATACCTACTATTGTAGAATATTCATGTGGCACCTTCTCAGACTTTGCACGTGTGATACATGTTCCTTCTATTTCTCCAAGTAAAGCCCTTCGCATGGCAATACCTATGGTATCGGCTTGACCTTTCATGAGCGGGGACAGAATGAAACGACCATAATAAAGACGCTTACTGTCTATTCTTGATTCAACACATTTCCACTGTAGTGTTCGAGTGGATCCTGCTATTTCCTCTCGAACCATACTAATATTATTATTTGATCAGATCATTGAATCATTTATTTCTCTTGAAATCTTTTAATTTTTATTTTTACACACGTCTTTTTTTAGGAGGTCGACATCCATTATGTGGCATAGGTGTTACATCACGTACAAAACTTAATAGTATACCACTTCTACGAATGGCACGTAATGCTGCATCTCTTCCGAGACCAGGACCTTTTATCATAACTTCTGCTCGTTGCATACCCTGATCAACTACTGTACGAATAGCATTTAAAGCGGCTGCTTGAGCAGCATAGGGTGTCCCTCTTCTTGTGCCTTTGAATCCAGAAGTACCGGCGGAGGCCCAAGAAACCACCCGACCTCGTACATCTGTAACAGTTACAACGGTATTGTTGAAACTCGCTTGAACATGAATAACTCCTTTTGGTATTCTACGTCCATTCTTACGTGAACCAATACGTCCATTCCTACGCGAACCAATTCTTGGTATAGGTTTTGCCATATTTTATCATCTCATAAATATGAATCAGAAATATACAGAAAGATACGGAGATATCCATTTCATGTTAAAACAGATCCTTTATTTTTACACGGCCCTTCCTTTAGAAACTTTAGAAAGTTCTTTTTTTAGAAAGATTATCCTTGTCTCTGTTTATGTCTCGGATTGGAACAAATCACTATAATTCGTCCGCGCCTACGGATCAGTCGACATTTTTCACAAATTTTACGAACAGAAGCCCTTATTTTCATATTTCTCACTCCTTACCTTAATTTGAAATCCATTCCTTGGAAGAAAATAAGTCTCTTGTATTTTTTAGCTTCGAACTGTATCCCCCCTAAAAGGAATGTTTTCAAAAATCATCTAATCGTTCGAATCTTTGTTGCGAAGTCTATAAATTATACGTCCCCTGGTTGAATCATACCGACTTATTTCGATTTTGACTCTATCTCCCGGCAGTATCCGTATAGAACTGCGCCGGATCCTCCCTGAAATATAACCTAGAATTAGATCTTCATTATCTAAACGGACCCGGAACATACCGTTGGGAAGTGATTCAGTAATTAAACCTTCATGAATCAATTTTTGTTCTTTCATTCCAGGTAACCCCCTTGAAGTATCAACTAATGAAGGAAGAGTTATATAACTCACTTTTCCTCTCTATTTCACAAATAGGAAATTCGAGATAAAATTAGGATACCGGAGGAGGATCACCATATATAACACAAAATTTCTCCTCCAATTCCTTCTAGTCTAGCTTCTCGATCTGTCATTATGCCTCGAGAAGTAGAAAGAATTACAATTCCCATTCCACCTAAAATCTTAGGAATTTTTTGATAGTTGGAATAGATTCGTAGACCAGGTCGACTGATACGTTTTAAAATAGTTCTATATATTCTTTTCCTAGTCCTTCTATGTCGCAAGGTTGAAACCAAGAAATATTTGTTATTTTCCTGATGTTTCCGAACGTTTTCAATAAAACCTTCTCGTAGGAGTATTTTAACAATGTTTTCGGTGATATTAGTGGATGCTATTCGAACCGTTCCATTTTTACTCATGTCAGCATTTCTTATAGAAGTTATTATATCGGCAATAACGTCTCTACCCATAACGAATTCTAATTATTGGTGCTTCCTAATTTTGATATAATCAACATGTTTTTTTTTTACTTGAATTATTATGAAATTAATCATTATTATGAAATTTTAAATTAATTATTAATTATTTTATTAATATTAAATTATTAAAAAATATTAAATTATTAAAAGTATATGCGTGAGACACAATCTACTAGTTTGATCCATTTCAGATATCCTACTATAACTATATCATAGTTTTATTTACTAGTATTTATAATACCTCTGGGGCTAGTGAAACTATTTTAGTAAAATTCAACTGTCTTAATTCCCGAGCAATCGCACCAAAAACTCGAGTTCCTTTTGGATTTCCTTCTTGATCAATGACAACCGCTGCATTGTCATCATATCGTATTATCATACCGTTGTCACGTTTGAGTTCTTTACATGTACGTACAATTACAGCTCTAATTACTTCTGATCTTTCTAGAGGCATATTGGGCACTGCTTCTTTGATTACAGCAACAATAACGTCACCAATATGAGCATATCGGTGATTACCAGCTCCTATGATTCGAATACACATCAATTCTCGAGCTCCGCTGTTATCTGCTACATTCAAAAGGGTCTGAGGTTGAATCATATCATTTTTTTTTTTTTGAATCTGTTATTTCAATGCAAAGAATGAGTAAAAAAAGAAATAGTGTTTGTCCAGAAATAAATAAACCCGCGGTTGTTTTTTCATCCTCAATACCCCTTTTTTGTTTATGTTTAGTTCTACATCCCTATCCTGAAATAATAAATTGAGTTCGTATAGGCATTTTGCACGCAGCTATTGAAATAGCTGTTTTGGCTACAGTTTCTGATACTCCGCCTATTTCATAAAGTATTCGACCGGGTTTAACAACGGATACCCAATATTCGGGGGATCCCTTCCCTGAACCCATACGTGTTTCCGTAGGTCTTACTGTAACAGGTTTGTCGGGGAATATACGAACCCATATTTTTCCACCACGGCGCGCATATCGTGTCATTGCTCTTCGCCCTGCTTCTATTTGTCTAGCTGTGATCCAAGCGGGTTCAAGTGCCTGAAGAGCGTATCTGCCAAAACAAATATGATTGCCTCGACAAGATATTCCCCTCATTCTTCCTCTATGTTGCTTACGAAATCTGGTTCTTTTGGGGTTATAGTTGATGGTTTTTTTCTTAATTCCACCTCTACTACAGAACCGGACATGAGAGTTTCTTCTCATCCAGCTCCTCGCGAATGAAAGGATTCGATAATATTACAGATACACATGTATTTACTAACTAATACACTAAACTAAGTAATGGGGTTTATTGATATTTATTTCATTTATTACATAGAAAGCTGTATATATGGCTAGACGTGTATATTTATAGATATAGGGAATTTTTCTTTTTTTATAACGAAATCCTTATTTTTATTTTGATCGAATCAAGATAATATTGTAATCCAATAAATAAAGGGTTCGCGGGCGAATATTGACTCTTTCCTGCTTCATTCTTAGGACCAATTCATGACCTCTCAGAGTAAATCAATTTGTTCTTGGTTCGTTCCGCCATCCCAACCGATGAATCATTAGGATTCGTTTTTAATGGAATCTTATGTAGTCACAGGTTTCGTCGTTCCTATAGCTTCTCCATTAATGGTTAGGCCTGAACTCTGCAATGGAGCTCCCAATAAAATTCGTTCCCGAGTCAATCTCCTCAGTTTCTATTAACCCGAGGCTCTTTATTATTATTTATATCAATATTAATGCTTTATAACACTGCCTTTTATGAGGTAATTCATAGACCATACATATTGGAATCATCTATCATTGATATTTTTGTTCTCTCTTTCTATCACCTTTCCATTTATCCACATCCCCTTATTTTTTTTTTTTTCAAAATCCATAATTTGTTTTTTATGGAAAAATTTTCAGTTGTTATAACTATATGATTGATTTAGTCATATAGTGACTGTTTCTTGGGATCTCGACAATACGAAGCAATAAGTTGGTTATTAGTTTTTAGTTTATGTTTATATAGTTATTAAGTTCATAGCGGGGGTCAGTCTTTTTTTTTTATTTTGAAGCCCAACTCTAAACTCTAAAGAAAAAACTAACGAGTCACACACTAAGCATAGCAATTATATCAAAAAAAGGTTAATCGGTTTTTTATTCAATCTTATAGAATTAGAATTGTTTATTTTTGTTTGATTTAACAGAAAAAAATGCAAACAGTTTCTCATTTTTTGTTTTATCACTGGACAGAATGGCGAGATAAATAAAGGTCTATATTATTTCTCGTCCATAAAGATCCAA